AGGTCACTTAACCGTAAAAAGATTAAAAATCTTTTGCCTAATAACTAATAACTCGGCCATAAAAAACTTTAAAATAAATAAATATAATATTTATTGATTTCTAAATTATTAATAAAATTCTTGTTCCTAAAGATAAAAAAGTAAAAATTAATAGATAAACAATATCTTTTTTTATTTTTATAAAACTGTTATTTTTTACATAATTTAAAATAAAGTTATAACTAAACTTCAAATAGATATTAAGCCTTAAGACAGCACTGAATAAAACAATCATAAGAAATACTAAAGATACTTGTATTAGTAATATATTAGAAAATACTAAATATTTTGCATAAAATAATAAAAATGGAGGTAAGCCTCTAAGACTTAATATTACTATACAGTGAGCTAAAGATGTTTTTGTCGTATTAATAATTAGCGAAGTTAATAGAAATCTAAGCCTTATTATATATAAAAAAAAATATGTAAATAATCCAGTAACTGTAGATGCAATAACAAATCAACCAGAATGTGTAATAGATGATGCACCAATTATTCTTCGAAATTCTGTTATATTATTCCCTACTAATGCACCAATAACTATTGAACTAACTCCAATAATAATATAAAATATTCATTTTATGTCTGTTTTATAGTAAAAATTTAAATGGAAATATATTAAATATAATGGAACAATTTTTATTGGTCCTAATAAAAAAAAAATTAATAATCTATTAACACCTTTTAATACAGGAATAACTCAAAATGAAAGAGGAAAAATACCTAATTTTAAAAACACTATTATACTAAAGATAACTCAATAAATATATTCTTCAAATATTAAATTTATATATAAACTAATTCCACTTACTATTAAAATTAATCTTGCAACAGATTGTACAATAAAATACTTTATTATTCTTTCTCCTAATATATTTCCATCTTTTATTTTTCTTTTTGTAAATAAAGGTATTATACTAAATAAACTGATTTCCATTAATACTCATAGAATTAGTCAGTTAGATGATGAAATTCTTAAAAATGGTGCTAAAAGGACAATATATATAAAAATAATATAATATATAGTTATAATAATAGCAACGAAAAATTTTTCAAATATATTAACATCAATAATACCCGTACTTCCGGCGGCTGCTAACAAATATAATAATATATATTATATATATAGAAAATATGTTTCTATTTTACACAAAACACCATTCCATTTAGTAGAATATAGTCCATGACCTTTATTAATTTCTTTTAGTATTTTAGGATTACCATTAGGTTTTATTTTTAATGTAAAGATACATACAAATATTATTACATTTATAAATATAACATTAGTTAGATTAATTGCATATTTTTGATGACGTGATATCACACGAGAGTCAACCTATCAAGGATTTCATACTACATATGTTTCAAAAGGTTTAAAAATTGGAATACTATTATTTATTTTATCTGAAGTATGTTTTTTTTTTGGGATTTTTTGAGCATATTTTCATATAGCTCTAGCTCCTTCATTTGAAATTGGTAGTATTTGACCACCTGTAGGTATTACCCCTTTAAATCCATTTCAAGTTCCTTTACTTAATACAGCTGTCCTTCTTTTATCTGGAGTTTCAATTACTTGAGCACATCATAGATTAGAAAAAGCCAAATATATAGATACCTTTTATGCTTTACTATTTACAGTTATTTTAGGGTTATATTTTTTATACCTTCAGTATACAGAGTATACTGAAACATCATTTACATTTGCTGATAGTGTATATGGTAGAACATTTTTTCTTAGAACAGGATTTCATGGTTTACACGTTGCTATTGGAGCAACATTTTTATTAACATGCTTTATTCGTCATATTAAGTATCATTTTAGTTCCACTCATCATGTAGGATTTTTAGCCGCAGCTTGATATTGACATTTTGTAGATGTTGTATGACTTTTTCTTTATATTACAATTTATTGATGGGGAGGATAATTATATTTATTTTAAATCTTTTAATAATAATATTATTATTAGAATAAATTATAATGGAAGTAAATATTAAGATTTTCATTTTATTAATTTTGTAAAAATATACTTATATTTTAATAAAAATATTGATTTTGTAAATCAATGTTAAGATATATAATCTTTAAGTATGTTTATTTATAATGATTATAAAAAAATCAAGATATTATTTTAACTAATTAAAAATTATTTAAATTTTCTTTTATTATTATAAAATAAAATTATTATCATTTTAATAAATAATTTTAATTTAAAATCTCTTTTTCTTTTTATATTATTAATTATTAATAAAATATAGATAAAATAAATACTAAATGATTATTATTTTATCAATGTTCCATCCTTCTTAAAGTTAATAAAATAATTATCTAATTCTAAAATTAATTATAATTTATAAAATTTTTATTTCTACAAAATTAAAATTATTTTATTTTACTAAAAACCTTCATTTAAATAAATAAAATAATATAATAAACCTTAATAAATTTTATATAAAATTTAAATTTTGTTCCTAAACCTATAATTTTTATTCAGATAATATAAATTTATAATTATAAAATTAATTTAAATAATAATAATTGAGGAAAAATATGTATAAAAAAACAAAGTTTACTTCTAGACTTTAATATAATTGATATTTCATAACAATTTAATAAACAACCTAATTTGCCATGGTTAAGACTCACATATAAAATTATATTATATATAACAGATAAAAATAAACTTATGCCATAAATAATTAATAGAATAAATCTATAATTAAATAAACAAGGAATAATAAATAATTCCCCAAGAAAATTTAATGATGGAGGAAAAGCTATATTAAATATAACTAAAATAAACCATAATAGTCTTATTTTAGGAATAATAGATAATAGTCCTTTTCTAATACTAAAACTTCGACTTTTTGATCCTAAATATACTAAATTAACTAATATAAATAACCCAGAAGATGTAAATCCATGAGCTAATATTGTTAACTTAGCAGAAATATTTCCTCAATTTCTATCAAGAAGGAACCCTATAATTACTAATCTTATATGAGCTACAGAAGAATAAGCAACTAAAGCCTTTATATCTTCTTGTTGTAAACACATTATTCTAGCTAAAAATCCCCCTCATATTGATAAAAAAATTAACCCATATATAAATATTCCTATATATAACTTAAAAATATAATTAATCAAATATAATCCATAACCTCCTAATTTTAATAGAACTCCTGCTAAAATTATTGAACCTCTTAATGGTGCTTCTACATGAGCCTTAGGTAATCAAATATGTATTGAATATATAGGAAGCTTCACTAAAAAAGCTAAAATAAATAATAATAATATACTAATACTATTGATTAAAATTCCATTTAATTTTAATAAAAATAGATTTATAGTATTGTAAGATAAATAAAAAAAAATAATACCTAATAATAATGGAAGAGATGCAAATACAGTGTATAGTATTATATAAGACCCTGCCTGTAATCGTTCAGGTTGATAACCTCAAGATATAATTAAAAATAAAGTAGGAAGTAATGATGCTTCAAAAAATAAATAAAATATAAAAAAATTCTTATTTATAAAACTAATTATTAAAAAAAATATAAGAGAAGATATAGTTAGTATAAACTTAAAATTTTTTTCATAAATTATACAATATATACATAATATAGAAATACTAATAGAAAGAAATACCAATAAGTTAGATATATTTCTTAATATAAAAAAATCTCTTTGACAAAAACTAAAATAATTTAATATATTTATAAACCTAAAAACCAATATTATAATATATATATATACTATAACTTCTCAGTTTAACCTTATTATAATTAATAACCTTCTTATAAAAAATAAATTAATATGAAAATAGGAGAAAAACTTTTCCCCTTATTAAAGTTAGCAGCCATAATAAAATTATTTCCAACCTCTTAATTTTTTAAATAATTAAGTACTATAAAATAAAATAGAAAATTATTGTTATAGTTTGTTTTAAAATTATAATTTAATTATGGATTTTCCTATTTTATAATTTTTCACGTTCATTTTAAAATAAGAATTTGAAATTCTTATAAGGAAATTAACAATAATATTTTCAATGAATTCTGTTTTTTGTAGGTTGTTTTAGTCTAATTTTTATCCCATTAGTTATAAGATTTCTATATTATTCTATTTACTGAAAATCATATGAACAAAGATATGAAAAAATATCACCATTCGAATGTGGTTTTAACCCAATGAGAAGCATACGGAAACCATTTTCTTTACGATTTTTTATATTACTAATTCTTTTTTTAGTATTTGATGTTGAGTTAGTTCTTATATTTCCATTATATTCTGTTTTGTGTATAAATAAATCTATATTAGCTATTTTTATATTATATAGTTTTATTTTATTATTATTAATTGGACTTCTTTATGAATGATTTATAGGTATATTAGATTGAAGAAAAAATTAATATAAATTTAAACGTGAACAATTTAAAAATTTATACTTTTATAATTATTATTTATAACATCAGTAAAAATAAAAAAATAGAAGGTTGAAGTAATAAAATAAAAATAATAAAAAGTTGTAAGTTAAGTTTATATAAGATACAAACAAATTAATTTATAAAATAAATTTTAATTATTTACTAAAGAAATTAAAATAATATAATAAAATTAGCTTATCTAAAAGCCTTTAAATGTTAATTAAAAGAAAATTTAAACCTAATAATTATTTTATATTTGTTTTAGTTTTCTTTCATTATTAATGTTATTTTCTTTACTTATTACAAGGCCTGGTATTTGGAAAATACATATACTATTTTTATACTATAAAGAGATTATAGTAAAACACATAAAGGTCTAAAATTCTTAATTATTAGAAATTTATAAAAATAATCTATAATCTGTATATTAATATTATACCTATATTTTTAGAAAAATTCTTTTGCGCCACAAACAAATGATTTATTTATTATAATCTAAGAGGTAAAAACTTTTTATTAAAAATATATTTAAATTTTCTACTTTTAATTATATTTTTATAGATACAAAAAAAATTGAATCATTTCAAGATTTACAATCTAGCACTTTAATAAGTTTTATAAAAATCTATAATATATAATAAAACATTTAAAATATAAAATTTCACTTATAAAATTAAAATTATAAAGAAAATTTAATTATTAAATTTATTTTAAAAATCTTCTTGGTTAATAAACTCAATACAAATAGGTATAAAAGAATGAGCAGCTCCACAAATTTCAGAACATTGACCATAAAAAACCCCTGGACCATAAGAAAAAAGTCCTATATTATTTAATCGTCCAGGAACTGCGTCTATTTTTACGCCTATTGAAGGAAGAGCTCAAGAATGAATAACATCACTTCTAGTAGTTAAAACATTAATATTAGTTATATAAGGTAACTTTGGACGGTATCTTACTTCTAATAATCGGTAATCACCATTTTCCAATAATTTTTCTGGAATTATGTACCTAAAGATATTTTCATTTCCTTTTAAGGGAATTTCATATCCTCAATATCACTGATATCCTGTAGCTTTTAGAATTAATCCATTTGTAGCTTCTTCATCTAATAAATAAAGTAATCGTAATCTAGGTATTGCTAATCAAATTAATAAAAGAGCAGGTACAAGCGTTCAAATAATTTCTAATCCTTGAGCATCTAATATTATACGACTTGAAAATTTATTTATTATAAACTTTAATAACATAAATCTTACAAAACTAAAAATCCCAATTAATAAAATCATTGCATGATCATGAAAGAGAATTATTTCTTTTTGGATAGGAGATATAGGATCCATAAAACCGTATTGACCTCAATATCTCAGTCACATTTAATTTTATATAAATTTTATTTACCTTAAATGGTAATTTATAAAATGTGATCTATTAAAATTTATTCTTATTAGTAAATTAAAATTTACCTGAGTTGCTTCAAAACTTTACTCTTATTAAGCTAACTAATATCTTAAAAATAAACTTATTATAAATTAATTTTAATATTATATTTTATAAATTTAAGTTTTCTTTTTATTTTCTAGTTTTACATCTACGGAGTCCTTTAATAAATATCACCTTTAAAATAAACTATTTTAATAAACTAAATATATAATCTAAAAATAAGCTAAAAAAGCTATTGGGCTCATAACTCAAAAATGATTAAAATCTTTTTAGAAATTTAATTTAAAATAATGATTTAGCTTAATATAAAAAATTATATAATTAAACTATTATAATGGAAATAAAAGTATATCTCCAGTAAAAAATATTAAAAAATAATGAAAATTAATTTTAAATTCTAATTAATTTTTGGATAAATAAAGTGCCAGCAATCGCGGTCATACTTTAATAAAATTTTTAAAATTAATTAATATTTAAATAAAAGAAAATAAAAAAACACTTAAAAGTAAAATTCAATTTTTTTGAAACTTATTTTTTCTCAAAAATAAAAACAAATTTAATATAAAAACTAGGATTAGATACCCTACTATTCTAAATTTACACATTAAATATTGAGTATTCCTATAATAATTATATAAACTCTAAAAGTTATGGCGGCTAAAATAAAAAAACAGGGGAACTTACCACATCAAAGATAACCATCTAGTAATCTAATATTTTTAAAAAGTCTGTATGCCGTCGTCAAAAAATAAAATTTATTATTTTATTTAAAAAATTAAGATTCATTATATAAAATTTATATGACAGATCAAGGTGCAACCAATAAAAATGAGGTAGGCGAGTTACAATAGTAAAAAACTTACCATAAATATTAATGAATAATTTTATAAGGGTTGGACTTGAATGTAATTGTTAAATAAGTATTAAATCTTGAATATTATTTATTTTAGTGCACAAATCGCCCGTCACTCTCGTTGAACATTAATATTATTTATTATTAATTAAAAGGAGATAAGTCGTAACAAAGTAAGAATAGTGGAAACTGTTCTTTTCTTAATAGTATAAAATAATTAATACTATATTTTTTCATAATATAAATATGTGTCAAACATTTAAGATTCCTATTTTTATCATTATATCCATAAATCCTTATATTAAATAATCTTTATTTATTATTTAATATAAAATCGATATATTACTTTTTAATGAATTATAAAATTATATAATAAAATTTATTTTATTATATATTATAACATTTTCTGTTTTGTTTAAATAAAAATATATAACTAAAATTATTTATTATATTTTAAATATAAAACTTTAAAAATGAAATTATTTAAGTTTCGGCCTTAATGTTTTTGAAATATTCAAACATTTTTAAGTATGATAATAGATTTATTTTCATCTATAGACGGAAATACTTCTTTACTTCTAAACTTTTTTATTATTTTTATAACAATTATTATAATTATATTACTACAATTAAGAAGAAAACCTTCTATACTTATAGTGATATTGGGACAGTTAAAATTAAATTTTAAAAATAAAGAAAAATTAAATATTTCTCTATTAATTATTTCTTCTATTTTTATATTAATTTTATTTAATAATTTTATAGGAATATTACCTTTTGTGTTTAGGACTACTTCAAGGCTATGGATAAATGGGTCTTTATCAATTTTATTATGAGGGATAATTATTATTTCTGGGTTATTTTTTAATTTATATAAATCATTAGCCCACTTAGCCCCTACGGGCTCCCCTTTAATTCTTTTACCATTATTAGTTTTAATTGAAACTGTTAGAATTATAATTCGACCTTTAACATTAACTGTACGATTAGTTGCAAATATTACAGCAGGACATATTATTTTAACTTTAATTTCTACTGTTTTATCTAGTTCATTAAATTCAATATATTTTATGATGACAATTATAATTATATTTTTTTATTCTTTATTTGAATTTTTTGTTTGTTTCATTCAAGCTTATATTTTTACATTACTATTAAGTTTATATTTACAAGAACATCCTTAAAATTTTTTAAAATAACGTATTTATATTATAATTAATAAAATAATATAAACATACCAAATAATAATAAAAATATTACAATATTTATTTTAATAAAGAAAACATTTTCTTCTACTTTTTGTAGAAATAATAAATATTAAATCATGCCTCAATTAAGGCCAGCTAATGGATTATATATGTTTATATTACTTTTTACTTCTTTTTGAATAATTTTATTTTTAATTCAACTAAAATTTCCAATAATTCATTCTTATAAATCTTTTTTAATTATAAATAAGAAAAACTATATATTTTATTACAATTAAAATTTATTTATTAAGATTAATTATTTTACCTTCAGTAAAAATAAATAAACAACAATAATAAATAAATAATTTTTTATATTTTATTTATGATGATATCACAATAATATTATTATTATAAATCATTTATAACTATATTAATTTAAAAACATTATTTAAAAATAAGTGGCAGAAAAATTGCATTGGTTTTAAACACCTTAAATAAGGATTCCCTTCTTATTTTATTTTAAATAAAATCTTTCTTAAAGGTGTGTTTTGCACAGGAATATTTGAAGTTCAAGGAATATAATCTAATTAATTAAGAAAATATATTTTATATTAAACAATAAATTATATTATTAACTTTGAAGGTTATCAGTTTGTTTTAACTTATTAATATAATTAATATTTTTTTAAAAAAAACAATTATAACCTTTATTATTGTATTTATTTTAAATTTTATATGTAAAATTGATAAAAAGTAAAAATTTTTTATATATCCTCATTTTTGCAAAATGAATGTTTTTAATTAAACTACTTTACTTAAATTTATATTAAATTTGAAAACAAACAATATAATTATTTTAAAAATTTTTGTTTATGTACTAATTTAAATAATAGTAAAATAAATATATCCTTATAAAAATCTACCCATTTAACTATTTGTATTTAATCTTTTTAAGATTGATTTTTTGACAAAAAATAAGTTTTTATTTAACTTAATTAAATTAAATCTTTAATTTTTATTATACTATAAAAATAAAACTAATTTTTATTTCGTAGTAATTAAAATAATATAACTAATATTAACAAAAACCTAAAATATAATCTAGTAAATCATTGGGCAAGTATAAAATAAGGTTTTTCAATAGGACATGCTCCTAGTCAAGTTAGTAAACAAAAAGTTATAATTAATGATCAAAAAGTAAATTGATGTACTGAATTAAAAGATATGACATTAAGGCTTTTAATTTTACTTCCTAAAGGTAAAAAATATAAAATTAACAATCTAAATGCTAAGGCTATGACTCCTCCAAATTTTGATGGAATTGATCGAAGAATTGCATATGCAAATAAAAAATATCATTCTGGTTGAATATGAATAGGTGTAATTATAGAATTTGCATTGGAAAAATTTTCAGGGTCTATTAATAACCAAGGACTAAATCCACAAAATACTAATATAAATAAAAAAATTATAATAAATCCTACTAAATCTTTAAATGTATAATAAGGATGAAATGCTACTTTATTAATACCTCTTAATTGTCCTAACGGGTTTGTTGATCCTTTTAAATGTAAAAAAATTAAATGTACTAAAACTAACACTAAAATTAAAAAGGGTAAAATAAAATGTAAGGAAAAAAATCGTCCCAAAGTTGCAGGACCAACAGAATATCCTCCTCAAATTCAAATAACTAAATTCTGACCTCAATAAGGAATTGCGCTAAGAAGATTGGTAATTACTGTTGCTCCTCAGTATGATATTTGACCTCAAGGTAATACATACCCTAAAAAAGCAGTAGCTATTCTAATTAAGAAAATTGATACTCCTACTATTCAAGATTTATAATTAGTAATATATCTTTGATAATATAAACTTCGACCAATATGTAAATATAAAAATAAAAAAAAAATAGAAGCACCATTAGTATGAATAAGCCGTATTGTTCATCCATTTTCTACATCTCGCATAATATGAACAATTGAATCAAAAGCTACATTTGTATCAGAGATATAATATATAGAAAGAAATAAACCTGTAATAATTTGAGAACCTAATAATATTCCTAAAATAGAACCACCATTTCATCATACAGAAATATTTATAGGTCTAGGTAGATATAATATATTTTTTAAACTTTCAAATTTTCGCAAATAAATATATTGAAGAAAATAAATCATTACCATACAATCGAATTACTGTAATTAAAATTGTTAATCCAATAGCAGCCTCGGAGGCTGCTAAAACTAAAAGAAATAAAATAAAATTAATCCTTCTTTCAAATATTAATAAATTGTAATAGCAGTAAAAAATACTAAATAAAACTAAACTTTCTAATAAAATTAAACAATTTAATAATGAAAACCGTTGTATAGAAAATATAATTAACAAAAAGATACATCATAAAAACGCAAGATGATTTAATGTAATTTTAAGTTAAACTAGAAATGTTATAGGTACTAATAATAATACACAAATTGAAAATGGTAAAAGTCTTTTTCAACATAAATATATTAATAAATCATATCGAAATCGTGGATATACACCACGAATAATTAAAAAAAATAATCTTATTACAATAATATTTATTATAAAAAAAAATATATTTATATTATATAGAAATCATACCCTAGTTATTATAGATATAAATAAAATTCTTGTATATTCTCCTAAAAATAATAAAGCAAATAAACCACCAGCATATTCAATATTAAAACCAGATACAATTTCCGATTCTCCTTCTGCAAAATCAAAAGGCGCACGATTAGTTTCTGCTAATAAAGTTACAAATCATAAAAATAATATAGGTAAAAGAAGTATAGATACAGGAAAATTAAACACTGAAGATTGAAAAGATATAGATATTAAAATAAATATAGGAAATAAAATCAATGTCATTATTGAAATTTCATAAGAAATAGATTGAGCAGAAGCTCGTAATCTTCCTAAAAAAGAATATGCCCTATTTGATGATCATCCAGCTAGTGTAATAATATAAACATTTAATCCACTAGCACATATAAAAAAAAATAAACTATATATAATATAATTTAATGAAAATGATCTTGGATATAATCCTCATAAGGTCAATCTTACAAATAATGCTATTACTGAAACAACACAAAATATTAATTTATTAGAAGACTGAATAAAAACTATTTCTTTTACAAATAACTTAATTGCATCAGAAATAGGTTGAAAAATTCCCACTAAACCTACTTTATTTGGACCTTTACGAATTTGAATATATCTAAGTACTTTTCGTTCTAGTAAAGTATAAAATGCAACAGATAAAAGAACACATAATCTAATTAAATAAATTTTTAGAATAGTATATAACATATTATAAATACTATAAAAACTACTATTCTTCCATGAAATATAAAATTTAAATAATGAATAAATCTATAACGAAAAAATATTCTTAATCTATAATCTAAAATATTATTAAACCTTTTTTTAACATATAATGGTTCTAACCACCCATAATCTAAAACTTTTATTTTTTTACTAGGTTTTATTAAAAATAAATTTATAAAGTTAGAACCTTCTCATAAAAAAAATATAGTACTACAAAAATAATTAGCAGTATTATAGTATATATAGACTCCTAGGGTAGCTCCAATAATAGGTAAAATTATAGTAATTAAAGATCATATTGAATTTACATATAAGGTTTCTCAAAAAATTATATTATTTATTCTTAATATTTTTCCAATAATAATTGATATAATAAAAAGAAGGATTATTGGAGAATATTCATTTGTTGAAACCTTTAAACTTATATTAAAATTATAATTTTTTTTTCATATAAGATTTACTAATATACGAATGGAATAAATTCCAGTTAATATAGTTCCTAATAATATTAATACCAATCTAAAAATATTTAAGGAAGATATTATTATTATTTCATAAATAATATGTTTAGAATAAAAAGAAGATATAAAAGGAATTCCTAATAAACAAAGAATTCTAATATTAAAAAATAAACATAAAGAAGGGTTATATTTAATAATAGAACCTAATAATCGTAAATCTTGGACTCCAAACCTTACTATTAAAATTATACCTGCTCTAAGAAATAATAATCTTTTAAATATAGCATGAGTATATAAATGAATAAGTGCTAAATTACAAAAATTTATTCTAATACTATATATTATAAGCCCTAATTGTCTCAATGTTGAAAAAGCAATCACTTTTTTAATATCATGTTCAAAACAAGCTACTACACCACCTAAAAAACATGTTATAGCTCTAACAAAATTTAATATATTAATAGTAAATATAGACAATTGTGTGTTTATTAAAAATCGAATTAATAAAAAAACACCAGCAGTAACTAAAGTTGAAGAATGAACTAAAGCTCTTACAGGAGTGGGGGCAGCTATAGCTGCCGGAAGTCATGCTCTAAACGGATATTGAGCTCTTTTTGTTATAGCTGCAATAGTTAATAATAATACACCTATAAAATGATATTTTTCTAATGGAAAAATATTAAAATATCCAAAATAACAAAAAAAAGTAAATCTTCATATAATTATAATATCACCAATTCGATTTCTAAGTAATGTAAGTATTCCAGCCTTTAAACTACTTAAATTTATATAATAAATAATTAAAACAAAAGATCTAAGACCTAAGCCATCTCACCCAATTATTAATGTTAAAAATGAACCAGACATAACTAATAGGTTTATTGAGAAAACAAATATTACTAATACAATTATAAATCGAAATTTTCTTAAATCTAGATATATATAGTTAATAGCAAACCTAAATACACATAAAGAAACTACTAATACTACTAATCTAAATCTAAGACTTAAATAATCAATAATAAAAGATATATTTAATCATGTTGTAGAAATATATAAAATTTTTACTTCTAATAAATAAACTAAACTTGAAATATTTCTATTTAATACTAAAAATAATAATACAATTAATATTCTACCTAATAATAACGGAAATTTAAATAATGATTTATTTTGTAGTAACATTTAATCTTTTTTTTCCTGTTCTAATCATTAAATGTAAAATAGATAGTATTACAAGTAATAATACAATACCTATAAATATAAATATATGTATATTTATTATTCTACTTCTTAATGTGATTCTAACTCCTAATTGTAATATTGAAAAATCCTTTACTATTAATGAAGTTACTAACCTTAATATAAATAAGAATATTATACGTATAATTGAAATAATTTTAATTTTTATATTTCTACTTAAAATAACAGTATATATAAATAAAACTAATACACCACCTACATATAAAAGAAATAAAATATATCCATATCAAGCTCTATGTGAAAGACCTATTAAAATTGAAAGTACTATTCTACAACTAATAATTAAAAATAATAAAACAATTGGTGCAGTAACTCAATAATAACTTATTAAAAGTATATTTACTATAAAAAAAATAATATTCATTTATCTTTGTGAGTATCACAACAAAATTAAAATTTTGTTTAAAAACAAAACGTTACTTTCTATATGCAAAATAGATCTTCTATAATAAAATTTAAAGTATAAAAACTTATTAAATTTTAAAAGTGAACATTAAGCTCAATTTGCTAACTCCCAAAATTAGTGTTAAAAACTTCTTTTACTTTTATTTAGGAAAAACTTTAAACTACAAAATTTAAAATAAATATTATTACAATTAAAAATTTTTAAATAGATATAATAAATAATAACTTAATATAAACAAAAATAATTAATTCTATATTTTAGTAAATAATATTTTAAATAAATCTTAACTTTTAAATTTTAATATATTTTACTTTAATATTATAAAAAACAATTTAATAATTAATATTAATTTATTTCCTTTAATTACTTTTATAAAGTATCTCCTGATTCTAAATCAACTGCATTTTTTTGCTAAACTAAAAAAACTTTTTATTTTATTATTATGGTCCTTTCGTACTAATAAAAACATTATTAAAAGATAGAAACTGACCTGGCTTACGCCGGTCTGAACTCAGATCATGTAAGAAATATATTGTTCGAACAGAACTTTATAATATAATTGTTAATTATATTATTTCTTAATCCAACATCGAGGTCATAATCTATAAAAATAATTATGCTGTTATCCCTAAGGTAATTAAATTCATTTATAGTAAAACTTCAAATGTAGTATGTATTAAATATAGAACTTCTTTTGTTTTAAAAATTCCTGTTGCCCCAACAAAAATTTAAAATTTTTAAATAAAATTTTTAATAAATAATTCATAGGGTCTTCTCGTCTATTAAAATTTATTATGGAATTTTCACCATATTAATAATTTCTAAAAAAAACTTTTAAGACAGTTTATTTTAATTTTTTCTTTCATTCTCGACTTCAATTAAAAGCCTATTTATTTTGCTACCTTAGCACAGTCAAAGTACTGCGGCCGTTAAATTATTTTAATCACAGGGCAGAAATAATTTATTATATAACCCAATAAACTATGTTTTTGTTAAACAGTTAAAAATAATGAATTTGCCGAGTTCCTTATAAGTTTTTATTAAGTAATTTTATACTTATTTAAACATAATTATTTTTATAAAATAATTAATTAAAAATAAAAAGGTATTAATTTAAAAGAAACTATTTTATAGTAATTTTTTTATATTACTTAAAAACTTTAAATTTATTATATAATAAATAATATAAAATTTAATTTTTCTTTAATATAAATAATCTTATCACTACTTATTTATATTTAATTGTACTAAATACATTTCCCTTAAATCCAGATATAAAAAAATTTGAAAGCCTTTCACTCCAATAATAAAATTTTTATAGGTTTATACTACAACCTTTTTCTATTTTCTAAAATTAAAATTTTACTATAGATCATTTTTTTTCGGGAAATAAAAAATTCTATATTATATAATTTAACCATTATGCAAAAGGTAAAACCTATATTTACAATATTTTTATTAATTCCAACTTTAAATTATATAAGATAAATATTAATTAAAATTTAAATAAAATTGTAGAAAATTTTATTCTCTTTATTGTTGTAAACAATATATACTTAATTTTGTTTTATATTATACAATTTTTAATAAATTAATTTTATATTAATAGTAATCTTTTCTTAAATAATAATCATAAAAATTTAATTTTATTCTTATCTTAGAAGAAAAACACTATTTATTTTTATCATAAAATTTTTGTATATAATTTATAATTTTTCGTATTTATCCATTGATACTTTAATAAATTCTAATTTATTTTTGGTTTTCACTATCTTTGTTAAAAATTTAATTAACATTTTATATAATATGACAAAATATATAATAATATTTTATTATATATTACAAATTCCACTATATAATAAATAGTATTAAAGAAAATTCATTAGTAAATAAATAAAATTTTAATTTATTAAAAGACAGACACTCTAGGAATTATGTTAGTATGAAAATCAGGAGGGAAATGAGCTTCAACTCATTCTCGAGAAATAATAGAATGTTCAGTAAAAATTACACCTCGTTGAACAATATAAGCTTCTCAGACTATTATAAAAAAAAGAAGAACAGAAAATAAAGTTATTAAAGATCCTACTGATGAAATTTGATTTCATTTCACATAAGAATCTGGATAATCTACATACCGACGAGGTATTCCCGCTAAACCTAAAAAATGTTGAGGAAAAAAAGTTAAATTAACTGATATAAATATAATAATAAATTGACATTTAGCTAAAACTTCTCTTATACAAATACCCCTTATAAGAGGAAATCAATATACAAAACCACCAAAAATTGCAAATACAGCACCTATTGATAATACATAATGAAAATGAGCTACTACATAATAAGTATCATGTAATACAATATCTAATGAAGAATTTGATAATACAATTCCAGTAAGGCCACCTAAAGTAAATAAAAAAATAAAACCTATAACTCAATATATTGCAGCTGAAAAGTGTCGTTTTATTCCATAAAGAGTTATTATTCATCTAAAAACTTTAATTCCTGTAGGAACAGCAATAATTATTGTTGCTGCAGTAAAATATGCTCGGGTATCTACATCTATTCCTACTGTAAATATATGATGTGCTCATACAATAAATCCTAAAATACCAATGGAAACTATAGCATAAATTATTCCTAAGGTACCAAAAGGTTGTTTTAATGATGCATTTCTTAAAATATGTGAAACAATTCCAAATCCTGGTAGAATTAAAATATAAACCTCAGGATGACCAAAAAATCAAAATAAATGTTGATATAAAATTGGATCCCCCCCTCCAGCAGGGTCAAAAAAACTAGTGTTAAAATTTCGATCTGTTAATAATATAGTAATAGCACCAGCTAATACAGGTAATGATAACAATAATAAAAAAACTGTAATTAAAATTGATCATACAAATAATCTTATACGTTCAAAAGTTAATCCTCTAGACCGTATATTAAAAATAGTTGTAATAAAATTCACAGCTCCTAAAATAGATGATATACCAGCTAAATGTAAAGAAAAAATTACTATATCTACAGAAGATCCACTATGTCCAACAATAGATCTTAAAGGAGGATATACAGTTCAACCTGTTCCTGCCCCTCCTTCAATCAATATAGAACTAATAAGTAAAATAAAAGAAGGTGGTAATAATCAAAATCTTATATTATTTAATCGAGGGAAGCTTATATCTGGAGCTCCAATTAACAATGGAACTATTCAATTACCAAAACCACCAATTATAATTGGTATTACCATAAAAAAAATCATTACAAAAGCATGTGCCGTTACAATTACATTATAAATATGTCCCTCAGTAAATACTCCAGTCACACCTAGTTCAAGTCGAATTAGTAAAGATAAACCAGTCCCTACTAACCCACATCAAACTCCAAAAATTATATATAAAGTTCCAATATCTTTATGATTAGTTGAATATAGTCAACGCAA